CTGATCTGCTTCTATTTCCATTTTCCGTAAACGGGCCCGAGCTTTTTCCAGCTGTTGGACGGCCCCCTCGCGTAATTCTTCTGAATTTCGAATAGTATTCAAGATCTTCTGTTTTCGATTATCTAATAAATCACTTAATGAAAGTAGATTCTCTTTCCATTCATTTCAAAACTTCCACGATCCCTTCCCGAACCAAACATGAATCTTTCGATTCATTTGGCTCTCACGCTCAATTACTTCAATTTCTTATGGGGAATTTCCATATATATATTCATATTCTATTTTTGAATGTAATGTAATGAGCCTATCCTCTTTTCTCTGTTCATATTCTAAAATAAAAATAGGATCACTAATCCAAGACTAGAACTATATGATTCAGAGGACTCTTCTGACCAAAGAAAAAACATGTAATTGTCAGCAAAGTTGTTTCGTTATTTTCTTCAAATCCAAAAAAATCCTTCTTACTTTATACATAGGTCATCAAATTCAGCATTAGAAATACCCATTTTTTCCAATAACAGGTTCAAATCATTTTATCGACATGAGTGTTATATATCGAAAAAATTTCCAACTATCTGTATTAACATAGTGGTAGAAAGAGTACTATGCCGCGTTTGGACTTCAAATGGAGTAAGCTTTAACCATATTAATGATTCCACATTGTTGTGTTTTTGATAGAGAATCAAAGTAGATTTACCAACAAATTACGAAATGCTATGGTTCTTCCATATGATTTCTTAATTTATTCAGAAGTAATTCGCAGGATCATCCACCTTTCTTGCCGAGTTAGCACGAAAAAAGGTGCAGCCGGTTGAATCCGGCCTATTATTGAAATAAACAACTCGCACACACTCCCTTTCCAAAAAAGATCAATACACCAAGCACTACACTTAGATTTATTGGATTTGTTGCTAAAATATCGGTATTAAACCCGAAACTCCCGGCGAATGGCCAGTGGCCCAAGGAAGCGAAAGAATCAGTTACATTTTTCATAAGATCCCCCTTATAGATAGACTAAAAAATCGAACGGAGTTCCTTTTGTATCACTTCACCCTCTTTTTTTTATTAAAATTCTCACTAAGTCAACAAGAATGAGACTTATTAGAATTAAGTACTAAAGTACTAGGCCTCATGTCAATTGCGACATACCTCGTTTATTGCAAGATTTCAAAAAAAAAAAGATTCTAGTAAGAGAAAGGAAGCAAGCGAGTCGGTATGCTAATTTCTTATCCTCAAATCAGCTCTTCCCGTAGGCTATTGTCTCAACCAATAAGTAATTGTAGGAGTTAAATCTTGATATAATTCAAAAAAGCAAACGACAAGTCGAAGGCAATAAAATAAGAAAAGAAATACTTATTTTTCCTATTTCTAGGATTCAAAAAATTAAACAAAAGGATTCGCAAATAAAAGCGCTAATGCTACAACCAATCCATAAATTGTTAAAGCTTCCATAAAAGCCAGACTAAGCAATAAAGTACCTCGTATTTTTCCCTCAGCCTCGGGCTGTCTCGCAATACCTTCTACAGCTTGGCCCGCGGCAGTACCTTGTCCCACTCCAGGCCCAATAGAAGCAAGCCCTACGGCCAATCCAGCAGCAATAACGGAAGCAGCAGAAATCAGTGGATTCATGATAAGTTCCTCGCACCAAAATAAAGAAATGGTTAATGATACAATCAACCGATGAATTATAACTTCATTATTCTATCGCTACGACTCATCAAGTTACAATAACTACGAACTCTGAATTGAAGTAAAAATATTAATTATGGAATCTTCAGAACTACTTCAATATCTCTTTTTTAGTTTCTATCCCCCGCGAAGTCTTTGTGAATCCCTACGACTTTAGTTCTTCCATTTCTTTGTTCCGAACCATTCTTGGAAGTCCTCGTTCTTTATTTTATGTGATCTCTTTATTCATTCAATTCGGACGAAACGGAAGGGCTTCTATTGGAATCCCCATCTAAATTGACAGTAGTTAGGGCAAATTAGATATATTATATCTTTAGTTCATATAACTAGTCAATTATAACATATACATGTGTTTCTTCCATGACGTAAACCGATTAATTCGTTTCATCGGATTCTTATAAATCATTCTTCGAAACATCTACAAGAGTTAGCTTATGCTTATAGCCATTAAATCGCATAGACCTAGTTCAACGACCTAGTTCAACCTCCTCTACTAACCCGCCTATTTTTTATGAATCTACTTTATTTGTAAACTTTTTTACTCCTTTTCGTTATCATTATCCTAGATGGAGACAATTTAAAAGGATGAATTCATTAGGCTGAATCGTTGCTTTGATTTTAATTGATCTAAGCTAAGTTCATGCAATTTATTATAATTTTATTTTAGTCAATCGTTGAATTGAATGAAATCAACCGAAACCCGAATTGTTCCATAAACCATCTTTTTTTATTTATTTAATTGTGTATCCATAGTCATAATATCATAAATGCCCTAAAAATTCTTATTCAAATTAAATTATGACTCCTAATATTTACTTTGGAATTGACTGACCAATAGAATATAGAATATTCATTGGAGTGGGGGGGGGGGGGGGGGGTATGGTCGAAAAATGGGCTAAACGGGAATTTTAGGAAAAAGATCGTTTCGATCTCTTTCCCCTTTTTACAAGAACCCCCCAATATCCGTAATCTTTTTGCTATTATTTCAGATTCTAGATATATACCATGCTATATTTTTCTGTATTTTTTATTTTTAGATTTATGTTCCCTAAGTAGATTATCTTGAGCCACGCATATATTGTGCGTGGGCTAAGATAAATTTTTTTTTTCAAAAATTTCAAAAAAGAGTCAATGATGGCCCTCCATGGATTCGCCTATATAGGCCGCAGCTAACGTTGCAAAAATAAGGGCTTGAATACCACTTGTAAATAATCCAAGGAACATGACCGGTATAGGAACTACTGAAGGTACTAAAGAAACAAGAACAACAACTACTAATTCATCCGCTAATATATTCCCAAAAAGTCGAAAACTAAGTGATAACGGTTTTGTGAAATCTTCTAAGATATTAATGGGTAAAAGAATTGGAGTTGGTTGAATGTATTTACCGAAATAACCCAATCCTTTTTTGGTAAGACCCGCATAAAAATATGCCACTGACGTGAGTAAAGCTAAAGCAACGGTAGTATTTATATCATTTGTGGGTGCAGCTAACTCTCCATGAGGTAACTGTATTATTTTCCAAGGTAAAAGGGCCCCCGACCAATTAGAAACAAAAATAAATAGAAACATAGTGCCAATAAAGGGAACCCAGGGCCCATATTCTTCTCCAATCTGAGTTTTGCTCACGTCTCGAATGAATTCAAGAACATATTCGAAAAAATTCTGACCGGTAGTCGGAATGGTTTGTGGATTCCGAACAGCTATAGCGGCTGAACCTAATAAGATAGCAATTACAAACCAAGAAGTAATAAGTACTTGAGCATGGACTTGGAAACCCCCTATTTGCAAATAGAAATGTTGGCCTACTTCCACGCCGGATATGTCATATAGCCCTTTTGGTGTGTTGATGGAACATGATAGAACATTCATATTGCCCCCTGACATAAATAGAACTTTAAAAGGAATTATTTTGATTCAACCGGCTCTTTCTTAACTTATATATTTTGTATACTAACCGATCACATAATAATAATAGCCCCTTTTTATCTCTTTTTGAGATTCTAGAATAGTAACCGATTCCAAAAATCTATGGAGTTCAAAAAGTCATTTATCTTATTATTAATCAATAATTTCTTATATAGCTAGAACGGCCCTCACAAATGGCGAATACTAATTTGTTAAGAATTAATCGGATTGAAGCTATAGCGTCATCATTCGCCGGGATCGAAATATCTGCAAGATCCGGGTCACAATTTGTATCGATTAAACAGATCGTTGGGATTCCTAAAGTAATACATTCTCGAAGAGCTGTATATTCTTCTTGCTGATCAACGATTATTACAATATCGGGTAACTCTGTCATATATTTAATCCCACCTAGATATGTTTGCAGGCGGGATAATTGTCTCTTCAATACCGCCGCATCTCTTTTCGGAAGGCGGTTGAGCTTCTCCGTTTTTTGTTCCGTCCTCAAGTCCCTGAACTTATGAAGTCTTGTTTCTGTAGTAAACCAATTCGTTAACATACCGCCGAGCCATTTTTTATTAACATAATGACATCGAGCCTTTATTGCAGCTCGCGCTACTGAATCAGCTGCTTTATTTTTGGTACCAACAATTAAGAATTGTTTTCCCCTACTTGCTGCATCAAAAACTAAATCACAAGTTTCTGATAAAAAACGAGCAGTTCTAGTAAGATTTGTAATATGAATACCTTTACGCCTTGCCGAGATATAAGGTGCCATTCTAGGATTCCACTTCCGAGTACCATGACCAAAATGAACTCCTGCTTCCATCATCTCTTCCAAATTGATGTTCCAATATCTTCTTGTCATTTCTCCCTACACTTCCTCTTTTTAAGAGACGAGGTGCCCTAATAAAATAAATAATTGTTCCGACGGAACCTTCTCTTCTACCGGAGATTGGCTGTTGATACATGACCCAATAAATGAATTCCTTTCTATTCGTTATTATCTTTCTTTATTACTTAATTACCAAATCAAATGAAATGGGTGGACCAAATACAGATAGTTAGCAGGGGTAAATTCACTCTTATGAATCATTAAACCCTAGAAATGGTTGTTCTGATGTATCATGGAAATTCTTTGAAATGCAAGAATTAAATAATTCTCTGTGGTGGAACAAAATATCTCCTATTTCCTCCTCAAATAAATTTCTCTTTTTGATTTCCAAAGGAATGTTGTTATGCTGCCTTGAACGGCGCACTAATCCTCTGAATCCGGTACCGACGGGTATCATCCCTCCCAGAACTACGTTCTCCTTCAGGCCTTTCAACCAATCGATACGACCCCGGAGAGCCGCTTTTGCTAAAACTCGAGTGGTTTCTTGAAAACTCGCTTCGGATATGAAACTTTGAGTATTCAGAGATGCTCTCGTTATTCCCAATAAAACGGCTCGGTAACAAATCGCCTCCTCCAAAGCGCGCCCCGTTCGTTCCGCCCGCCACAACCCAATTAGTTCTCCAGGTGAAAAAACATCAGACATTCCTTCTTCGGAAACCAATACTTTTGATGTTATTTGACGTACAATAATTTCTATATGCCTATTATGAATCTGCACTCCCTGGGATCGATAAACCTTTTGGATCTTATTAACCAGAGAGATGCGACTCTGCACTATAGTTAGCTCAGCACCAATCAAGAATCCCCAAGGAATTCCAAGAATTCTTGTTATACGCCCATTCCAATCCTCAACTCTCTTTTCTAGGTTCATCGATATTGAATCAATTGAACGTACTTCTAACACTTGTTCCACTTTTGGAAGACCCTGTGTTATATCACCAGATTTCGATTTTTCATATATAAATGTAACTAATGTATCCCCTTTGTAAAGGATTTCCCCATAATGGCCATGAACGGTTGCTCCTGGCGTGGCCAAATAAGGCTTAGTTGATCTTATTACTACAGAGTCGACTTGAACAATTAGAATTTGACCTGATTTTAGGTAGGGTCCCTTTTTGGCTATATATACATTTTCACAAATAAACTGCCCAAGACTAATTATTGTGGATGTCTCTTCACAATAATTATGATGGAAAAAATACCAATTCAAATTGAATGGATTCAAAATGATGTTACTGCTACTACATGGATCGGGATTATAAATTCTCCCGCTTTCGTCCATTAAAGAATATTTAAGTATTCGAAAAGTCTGTTTTAAATTTTCAAGTTGCAAATATTTAGTTATCAAGATCCGATTCTGGGTTCTTAAAAAATAAATATTTGCAACTTGAAAAATGGTTCCTAAAGGACCCAAGAATTTCCTAATTGGAATTAGGGGCTCTCTTTTAATTGATTCTTTTATCACATTGTGATATTTTACATTGTTAAATGGGCCCATTCGAGAACAGTTGGATGATGACAAAATTATCAAAGATTGGCATTCCTTATTTTTATTCAACAACATACGAATAGTTCCTTGATTTTGGCTAAGTGATTGTTTAATTCTTGCCTTTGCCTTGGAATAAAACGGATTAATAGTGGTACAATCTGATCCATTATCAGAGATCAATCCTGAACCTGACGGATCATTTCTTTTTCCGGTACACATAATAGGGGGTTGGACTAAGTCGATTCTTAGGAAATCTCGAATTAAACCATTTATCCTTACTTCAACAAAGGAAGCACAAGCCTCTCCGGCAGAAGAACTCTTTTCGTCTTGGTCCCAATTCAAAACTAAACAAGTCCGAACTAATTGAATACTTGTGTCGGAAATTCCCCAAATTGGTTTGCCATTTCCACGAAGGATATAATTGACAACTCGGAGTTTCATATTATCCCTTTCCTGTAACAGATCCCCTGGGAAAGGTGTTGCTAAATTTATACCGTCTGTGATTTCATATGTGACTACAGGTCGAACCAAAATAAAATGCCTTTTCTTAGTAGGTGTGATCCGTTGGATATAGATCCCACTTTTCCATTTTTTCGATTCTGTTTTTCCCACTCCTGGGGGTATCAAGATGCCACTATGTCGGGCTATCTTATCTATCTCTCCAGGAAAATAGATATCCCCGGAAAATATTTTGAGTTCGATTTTTTTTTTTTTTCTCTCCACTCGGACCAAGCCGCCGACTCGGCTTCTTATATTTAAAGAGATTCGTGTATCTATTCCAATGATACTATTGTTCCGCACCATTATGGAAGAAGATCCGGGCAAAATATGCACTTCTTCGGGAATGAAAAAAAACCGATCTACTTTCATTTGATATTTTGGCTTAAATTCTTTAACTCCTCGATACTCGACCAAATCCTCTTTTTTGACAAGTGAATGCGCCTCTACAGTCCCATATTTAGTAATCCCCGAGCTGTTTCTTCTGTATCGGGGATCATCAAAATAAGCAAGAATACTATTTCTACGGAAAATTCCATTTATGGGTATTTGTATTTCAATCGAGCTACCGGAATCGGAATGGGGCGGTTGTTCTTTCTCTCGTTCTCGAATTGATTGGAATGGAATAATGAATCTATTTCTTCGCCTCTTTGCTAATAAATAGGAATTCTCGAGGAGAATAGCAGGATATATGAGATTACAATGACCAGTCCATATGATTCGATTAAGTTCTGAATAATTAGGAATCCCGCCTTCTTTTTTATCAGAAAGAGAAAGATCCGAGCGGAAGAGTTTATGTCTCACTTGATCATTAGTCAGAGGGAGACTCGAAATATATTTTCGTTCGACAGAAATAGAATGCGCGTTTATTTGATCTTGATCCTTGTGGAGCGAAAAGGGAACTATACTAGATTCGTACGAACCTCCTGATAATACCCATAAATGACTTGTTTTTGGTAAGAGATGAACATTGCCATATGTAAATTCCGGTGCATGGTATACATCAGTACTCCAGTGCATT